TACATTATATAGTGCGAATTTGTAACACTATATATCAACACATATCTGAACTTGTTGATAATGCCAATCGAGCCTTACCTGGTTTAGGGGTTTAACAGGATTAATTAGGACTCGCTGGGCGTAGGGGGTAGGGGGGTTTACCGCGCGCGCGTGAGAATTGCAATGAGTTGAAGGGGGGGGGAATAGTCATAGTATTATGTAGAATCAATAATAAATTATGCACCTGAAATAGAGACATGCGCTGTAATTCAAGTGTGACTATAAAACATGCATGAAACTTCGGATATTACAATGTAATGCAAGATACAACAATAATGCATGTTTGAAAACATAACCTATGGAATTTCAATTGTTATCCGAAATAATAACATATCCGTTGGGCGAGGCAGTAGAGGGGAGACTTGGTTTTATGTTATATGGATATATATTTGGAATCATTGCAATGACAGGTTTAAAACATTACACCGGCTTTGGTAGAGAGACTAAGACATGGACTACCCTGACAGAGGTTGGTAGCGCGCATGAAGTATGCTAAATGAAAGTGACCCGAAAAAAAAGAGAACCCCATGCCTTTTGGAGTGAAGGCGCGAGCATGGGGGGTTTTTGCTAATGAGAGGTTCCACCATTAACCATATGCCAGGCAAATTCATTAATAAGTGGGGTAATTAATGTTATGGCCCTGAAATAGGAACCAGATGCCAGTAATAGTTCAAGTAGTGTGACCCCCACGAGTTTTGTCCCTGACCCTATCAAGGACCGTGTACTTTAAGTTATCGAGTAATGGTGGTCTCTTGCTGACCCATAACTAATTTTGAGGAACAAGTTATATGGAGTTTAAAATTATAGTGCTTTGTTCTAGTTGAATTAAGTTGGAACTTGAATAAGAATGTAGGATGTACGACTTCTAGGGAATTTTAAAACAAATATGGTTGAAATAAATTTATGGGGATATATAATGTAATGTATTAAACCATAATGTAATATTATGCATAATATGTCCTAAACCATAGTGTTGAGTTATGCATATTATGTACTATACCATAGTGAATGAATGCAAGGTGAGACATTATTAACATCAGAAAATAGTTTAGTTGAGAATCCTGGCTTTGGGAGTCAGGGGCGGGAGTTAGAGTCTTCCTTTTCTGGCGCTAGGAGGGGGTTTAGCCCTCGATCTCCGGATTACAAGACCGGTGCTTTGAGTCTAAGCTACTAGGGCAGTTAAGATTGAGGGATTTATTTTCTAATCAGCTTGCTAGTGGGTTTAGAATTAAGAAGAGAGAGAAGTATAGGACAGAGGCGACTTGTCCGATGATGATGAATGGATCTTCTACTGGTATGCCGCCGATTCAGGTTAGGATGAAGACGTCTGCTACGAGGATTCAGAATAGGAGTTGGGAGAGAGGGCGGAAGGTAAGTCCTTGCTGTTTTGAAATGTGTAGTATGGGGACTAGTATGAGTACTAGGATGGAAAATAGGAGTGCCAGGACGCCTCCTAGTTTGTTAGGAATCGACCGTAGGATGGCGTATGCAAAGAGGAAGTATCATTCTGGTTTGATGTGTGGGGGAGTTACAAGAGGGTTGGCAGGAGTGAAGTTTTCTGGGTCTCCTAGGAGGTTGGGCGAGAAGAGGGCTAGAAATGTGAGGGCTGATAGGAGGATAATGAAGCCTAAAATGTCTTTATAGGAGAAGTAGGGGTGGAAGGGGATTTTATCTGCGTCAGAATTTAGGCCAATTGGGTTGTTGGAGCCTGTTTCATGTAAGAAAAGGGCATGTAGTAGTGTGGCTGCGACAATTGCGAATGGAAGTAGGAAGTGGAATGCAAAGAATCGTGTTAGGGTGGCATTGTCGACGGAGAAACCGCCTCAGATTCATTGGACTAGTGCGTCTCCTACGTAGGGCACGGCAGATAGGAGGTTTGTGATTACTGTAGCGCCTCAAAATGATATTTGTCCCCATGGTAGGACGTATCCTACGAATGCGGTTATTATTACTAGCAGTAGCAGGACAACTCCAATGTTTCAGGTTTCTTTGTAGAGGTAGGAGCCGTAGTACAGGCCTCGTCCAATATGTAGGTAGATACAGATAAAGAAGAATGAAGCCCCGTTGGCGTGCAGATTGCGGATAACCCATCCGTAGTTAACGTCTCGGCAGATGTGGGCTACGGATGAGAAAGCGGTGGAGATGTCTGAGGTGTAGTGTATAGCTAGGAATAGTCCTGTTATGATTTGTACAATAAGGCAGAGTAATAATAGGGAGCCAAAGTTTCATCATGCAGAGATGTTGGAGGGGGCAGGGAGATCAATTAGAGCGTCGTTGGCGATTTTGAGTAGGGGGTGGGTTTTTCGGGTGATCATGGTTCTTATAGTTGAATAACAACGATGGGTTTTCAAGTCATTAGTCCTGGTTAAAATCCGGGTGAGAATTATGATGTATCTTATTAATTTGCTTTTGTTGAGTTTGGTGGTTGGGTTAGTTGGGGTTGCTTCTAATCCTGCGCCTTATTTCGCTGCCTTAGGATTGGCTGTGGCAGCAGGGGTGGGGTGTGGGGTTTTGGTGGGCCATGGTGGGTCGTTAGTTGGTTTAATATTATTTTTGATTTATTTGGGGGGAATGCTAGTGGTATTTGCGTATTCAGCGGCTTTGGCCGCTGAGCCTTTTCCTGAGACATGGGGGGCGGGGTCGGTTAAGGCTTATGTTTTGGTGTACTTGGTTGGAGTGGGGACTGTGGCGTGATGGTTTTGGGGTGGTTATGGGAGTTGAGCTGTGGATGAGTTTAAAGAGTTTTTTATGGTACGTTGTGATGTGGGTGGGGTTTCTTTAATGTATTCTGTTGGTGGGGGAATGTTAATTGTGTGTGCTTGGGTGCTATTATTATGTCTTTTTGTAGTGCTGGAGCTTACACGGGGCTTGGGTCGGGGAGCGCTTCGGGCTGTTTAGACTGTGGTTAATAGGGCAATGATTAGAATTGTTGAGATTAGATATAGGGACAGGTAAATTTTGATGATGTTGGTGTTGATATTGTCAAATATAGAGGAGAGCGAGTGGTGGAGTGGGTGGAGTCCTTTAGGTCCTATTTCTAATCATTGTCGGTCTAGGCTAGTAGCCTGTTTTCCTAGGGTGAGGTTAAATTTTGGGAGGAAGCGATGGATGATGGGTGGGAAGAATCCTAGTATGTTGGAGAAGTTGTGTAGTGTTATGGATGGGGCGATTTTAATTTGTTTGGAAGTTGTTGTGGCTAGTGCTAGGGCAATGATAAGTCCTGTAATTGTTACTGCAAGTGCGGCTAGTTTGAGGGAGGTGGGTATTGTTATAATAGGTGTTTTTGATGGGAGGAAGTAGGAGGTAATGATTAGGCCTGCGACAATACTTCCTCAAGCTAGGCGTTCAATTGATGCAGTGACTGCGGGGTTGTTTTCATTAATAGGGGAGAAGGAGGAAAATCGGGGGGAGCCTATAGTTACAAAGAAAACAATTCGTAGACTGTAGACTGCTGTAAAAGAGGTGGCAATTAGTGTTAAGGCAAGGGCTCAGGCGTTTAGGTGAGAGGTGTTAAGGGCTTCAATAATTGCGTCTTTTGAGAAGAAGCCTGCTAGAAAGGGCATGCCTGTGAGTGCAAGGCTTCCAATGATTAGACAGGAGGAGGTGAGTGGTAGTAGTTTGTGTAAGCCTCCCATTTTTCGGATATCTTGTTCATCGTTAAGGCTATGGATAATTGAGCCGGAGCATAGGAATAGCATGGCTTTAAAGAAGGCGTGGGTGCAGATGTGTAGAAAGGCTAGCTGGGGCTGGTTGAGGCCAATAGTAACTATTATAAGGCCAAGTTGGCTTGATGTTGAGAATGCTACGATTTTTTTGATGTCGTTTTGGGTTAGGGCGCAGGCAGCGGTGAAGAGAGTTGTTAGAGCTCCTAGGCAGAGACAAATAGTTAGGATTAGTTGGTTATTTTCTATTAGGGGATGCAGTCGGATGAGGAGGAAGATGCCTGCAACTACTATTGTGCTTGAGTGGAGTAGGGCTGAGACGGGGGTTGGGCCTTCTATTGCTGAGGGGAGCCAAGGGTGAAGGCCAAATTGGGCGGATTTTCCGGTGGCAGCGAGGACAATGCCGAGTAGGGGGAGGGTTATGTCTAGTTCTTTAGATAGCAGGAAGACTTGTGGGATTTCTCATGAGTTTAGGTTTATTGCGATTCAGGCAATGGCTAAGATTAGGCCGATATCTCCAACTCGGTTGTAGATTACTGCTTGGAGGGCTGCTGTATTAGCATCGGCTCGGCCATGTCACCATCCAATTAGGAGAAAGGATATAATGCCTACTCCTTCTCAGCCGATGAACAGTTGGAATAAATTATTAGCGGTTACTAGAATAATTATGGCTACTAGGAATAGGAGTAAGTATTTAAAAAATCGGTTTAGGTATGGATCAGAGTGTATGTACCATGACGCAAATTCTAGGATTGATCATGTGACATATAAGGCAATAGGGGTGAAGATTAGGGAGTAGTGATCGAATTTAAAGCTGATATTGATGTCAAAATTCATAATATTTATTCAGTGTCAGGTAGTAATAATATTTTCTGCTCCTTGGTCTAGAAAAATAATTAGTGGGATAATATTGATGAAAAAGGCAATGGATACTGCGTTTTTAGCGTGTTTGAGGGCCCAGTTTTGGTCTAAGGGGGAGGGGGTTAGTGTTATTAGTAGTGGCCAAATTAGGATTGTCAGGGTTAAGAGAAGAGTAGTGATCATAATAGTGTTTACCATAGCTGCTACTTGGAGTTGCACCAAGAGTTTTTGGTTCCTAAGACCAATGGATGAACTATTATCCTTTAGAAGCGGATTAGGCGAATGAGCCACGGAGTTTAACCGTGGGCATAGGGATTAGCAGTCCTTATTGCTTCAGGCCTCTTTCGGTGGATAAGAGGATTTTAACCTCTATTTTTAGAACCACAATCTAATGTTTTGTGTTAAACTATATCTACAGTACCATCAGCCTCATATAATTTCTGGCTTTGTGATTAGAAGGATGACTGGTAGGAGGTGGAGGGTTATAAGAAGGTGTTCCCGTGTGTGAAAGGGTTGGAGGTTGCTGATATGTTGTGGTAGGGGGCCCCGTTGGGTTATCAGGAATAGGTAAAGGGAGTAGGCGGCGGTAATCAAGGTTCCTGCTCCGGTGAAGGCCAGAGTTCAGGGGGATCAATTGAATATTGCTGTGATAATTACTAACTCTCCTATTAGATTGGGGAGGGGAGGTAAGGCTAGGTTTGCTAGATTTGAAATAAATCATCAGGTAGCGGTAAGAGGAAAGATGATTTGTAGTCCACGGGCTAAAACTATTGTTCGGGAGTGGGTTCGTTCGTAGGTAGTGTTGGCTAGGCAGAAGAGGGCGGAGGAGACTAAGCCGTGGGCAATTATCAGTACTAGAGCTCCGGTGAATCCTCATGGTGTTTGAATTAGAATTCCCCCGGCGACTAGGCCTATGTGGCTGACAGATGAGTAGGCAATTAGTGATTTTAAGTCTGTTTGTCGGAGGCAGATGGAGCCTGTTATAATGACTCCTCAGAGGGCTAAGGCTACAATTGGGTAGATTATGTCTTTGGACAGGGGGTCTAGAACCACCATTATACGCATTATACCGTAGCCTCCAAGTTTTAGCAGGATAGCTGCTAGGACTATTGATCCTGCTACGGGGGCTTCTACGTGGGCTTTTGGAAGTCAGAGGTGGACTCCATAGAGGGGTATTTTTACTAAGAAAGCAATTAGACAGCCTGCTCATCAGATTTTATCTCCTCAGGAAGCGAGAGTTAGTGGTTGTGAGTATTGGAGGATGAGTATTGAGAGTGTTCCTGTGTTTTGGTGTAGAAGAAGGAGGGCTACTAGTAAGGGAAGGGACCCCGTTAGGGTGTAGAATAAGAAATAGGTTCCTGCGCTTAGGCGTTCGGTCTGGTTACCTCATCGAGTGATAATAATTAGGGTTGGGATAAGGGTTGCTTCAAATATTACATAAAATATAATAATTTCGGTGGCGCCGAATGCTATGATTAGGAAGGTTTGGAGAGAGGCCAGGAGGGTGATGTAGGTTCGTTGGCGATTAATGGGTTCTAATTTGACGTGGTTTTGACTGGCTAGGATTATTAGAGGGAGTAGTCAGCAGGTGAGTACGAGCAGGGGAGTTGATAAAGGATCTGTGCCCAGGTATGAGCTTGAAGAGGCTCAGCCTGTCTCTAATGGTCATTTAATCCAGGTGAGGCTAATTAAAGCAATAATGAGGCTTTGAAGGGTTGTGACAGCTCAAAGTCATTTTGGGGAGGAGAATCAGATTGTGGGGAACAGTATGATTGTTGGTATAAGGATTTTTAGCATTGTAGTAGATTTAGGGCTTGTAGGCGGTCTGTTCCGTGGGTCCGGGCTGTGGCGACTAGTAGGGCTAGTCCTGCTCCAGCTTCACAGGCTGAGAAGGCTAGTAGGAGGATGGGGGCTGCGGAAAAAGCAGTTGCTTCTAATTGAAGGGTCCATATAGCTAGGGCAATGAATAGGGACAACATTATTCCTTCTAGGCATAGTAGGGCTGATAAGAGGTGGGTGCGGTGGAAGGCTAAGCCTATTAGTCCTAAAGTGAATGCTGAGGTAAAGCTGAAGTATGCTGGTGTCATAAGGGGATCACGGATTTGAACCGTGGTTTTCTGAGCCGAAATCAGAGGTCTTGTGTTTGGACTAATCTCCTATTCGGCCCATTCTAAGCCTCCTTGTATTCATTCATAAATTAAGCCTAGTGTGAGGAGAATTAGAATAGTTGCAGCTCATAGGAGGGTGTAGGTGGGGTCTGGAAGTTGGTTGCCTCAGGGTAGTGGGAGAAGTAGGGCAATTTCTAAGTCAAATAATAAAAATAGGATGGCAATGAGGAAGAAGCGTAGGGAGAAGGGCAGGCGGGCTGATCCCAAGGGGTCAAAGCCACATTCATATGGGGAGAGTTTTTCTGCGTCAGGACTTATCTGGGGTAGTCAAAATGATACTAGGGCGAGGACTAAGGAGAGGGCAGTAGAGATGAGGAGAATAATTATAACCAGGTTCATTATCTTTCCTTGGGGTTTAACCAAGACTAGGTGATTGGAAGTCACTCGTACTAACTTTAGATACTAGAAAGATATGATCCTCATCAGTAAATAGAGACATATAGGAATAATCATACAACATCTACGAAATGTCAGTATCAGGCAGCTGCTTCGAAGCCAAAATGGTGTTCTGATGTAAAGTGGTATTGGATTTGGCGGAGTAGGCAGATAGCAAGGAAGGTTGAGCCAATGATAACGTGTAGGCCGTGGAAGCCGGTTGCTACAAAGAAGGTTGAGCCATAGACTCCGTCGGCGATGGTGAAGGGGGCTTCGTAGTATTCTATGGCTTGAAGGGCAGTAAAGTAAAAGCCTAGTAGGATGGTCAGTGTAAGGGATTGGATTGCTTGCTTACGCTCTCCTTCTATGAGGCTGTGGTGTGATCATGTCACTGTTACACCGGATGCTAGTAGAACAGCGGTATTGAGGAGTGGTACTTCAAAAGGGTCTAGTGGAATAATTCCTGTTGGCGGCCAGCAGCCTCCTAGCTCCGGAGTGGGGGCAAGGCTGGAGTGATAGAAGGCTCAGAAAAATCCTAAGAAAAAGAAGACTTCTGAGGTAATAAAGAGAATTATCCCGTATCGGAGGCCTTTTTGTACTGGCGGGGTGTGGTGGCCTTGGAAGGTGCCTTCTCGGATAATATCCCGTCATCATTGGTATATAGTGAGTAGGAGGAGTATTAATCCTAATGTTAGCAGGGTTATTGAGTGGAAGTGAAATCAGATTGCTAAACCAGATGTTATTAGGAGAGCAGCTACTGCGCCGGTGAGAGGCCATGGGCTTGGGTCAACCATGTGATATGCGTGTGCTTGGTGGGCCATTAGACGTTTTCTTGTAGGTAGAGGCTTAACAGTAGAACAAATACATAAGCTTGGATAAAGGCTACTGCGATTTCTAGGAGAGTTAAGAGCACTAGTAAGATAGCAGTGAATATTGCTACTGTAGTCATAAGGGGCATTAGTGTAATCGTTGCAGTTGAGATTAGTTGAATTAATAAGTGGCCGGCTGTAAGGTTGGCTGTAAGTCGTACACCTAGTGCGAGGGGTCGAATGAATAAGCTGATAGTTTCAATAATGATTAGGACTGGGATTAGAGGGGTGGGGGTTCCTTCAGGAAGAAGGTGGCCTAGGGCTACTGTGGGCTGGCTTCGTATCCCAATAATAATTGTGGCTAATCAGAGTGGGACGGCTAAGCCTATATTTAGGGATAGTTGGGTTGTAGGTGTGAATGTATATGGTAGAAGTCCTAGTATGTTTAATGTGAGGATAAAAATTATTAGGGAGGCAAGGATTATTGCTCATTTATGTCCGCCAGGGTTTAGAGGGGTGAGTAATTGTTGTGTGAAGGTTTTAATAAATCAGCTTTGGACGGAGATTAGTCGGTTGTTTAGGTAGCGGCTGGTGGGGGATGGGACTAGGATTCAGGGTAGAGTTAATGAGATGGCAATTAGGGGGATACCTAAGTGTGTGGGGCTTATAAATTGATCGAATAGGTTTAGTGCCATGGTCAGTTTCAAGTGTCTGATTTAAGGTTTTCGGTGCTTAGTGCCGTAACATCATTTGTAAAGGTGTGGTTTAGGACTTTTGGGGGAATTACTGTTAGAAAAATTAGTCATGAGAATACAAGAATAGCAAGTCATGGGGCTGGATTTAATTGTGGCATATCACTAGAGGTGGTTGGGGGTCACCAATCTTTAGCTTAAAAGGCTAATGCTAATCCCAGTTTAGCTTCCTAGTGAGGCGTCTTCAAGTATTAGGGAGGATCAGTTTTCAAAGTGTTCTAGGGGGACGGCTTCTACAACAATTGGTATGAAGCTATGATTGGCACCACAGATTTCGGAACACTGTCCGTAGAATACTCCAGGGCGGGAAGTGATGAAGGATGTTTGGTTTAATCGTCCTGGAACAGCGTCTATTTTAATTCCCAGTGCTGGTACGGCTCAGGAGTGAAGGACATCTTCGGCTGATACTAAGACTCGGATGGGGGATTCTATCGGGATAACTATTCGATGGTCTGTCTCGAGTAATCGGAATTGTCCAGGGGATAGGTCTTGTGTGGGAATTATATATGAATCAAAGGCTAAGTTTTCATAGTCGGTGTATTCATAGCTTCAGTATCACTGATGGCCCATAGCTTTTACGGTGAGGTGGGGGTCATTAACTTCATCTATCAGGTAGAGGATTCGTAGGGATGGAAGAGCAATTAGGATAAGAATAACTGCTGGGAGAATTGTTCAAATAATTTCGATTTCTTGTGAGTCTAGAATGTATTTATTAGTAAGTTTAGTTGTAACTATTACAACAATAATATATAGGACTAGGGTGCTAATTAGGAAAACAATTATTAAGGCATGGTCATGGAAGTGTAGAAGTTCTTCTATTACAGGGGAGGCCGCGTCTTGGAATCCTAGTTGTGAGGGATGTGCCATTAAGCCATTGGGCTTAAGGTACGCAGGGGTTTAACCTACAATTCTGTCTCGACAAGGCAGGGTAATGTTTTTACTAGTACCTTATAGAAGAAAGTGGCAGAGGGGTTATGTGGCTGGCTTGAAACTAGTTTACGGGGGTTCGAGTCCCTCCTTTCTCGTTAATTGGGTTTTACTTGTACAAAGGCAGGCTCTTCAAATGTGTGGTAAGGGGGTGGGCACCCGTGTAGTCATTCTGGGTTTGTGGAAGTTAGTTCAACAGAGAGGACTTCTCGTTTAGCAGTAAATGCTTCTCATAAAATATATAGGAATATTACAACTGCTACCAGGGAGATTAAAGAACCAATTGATGAAATGATGTTTCATAATGAGTAGGCGTCTGGGTAATCTGAGTATCGTCGTGGTATTCCGGCTAGGCCTAAAAAGTGTTGAGGGAAAAAGGTTAAATTAACGCCTAAGAACATTGTTCCGAAGTGAATTTTTGTTCAGGTGTCATGTATTGTATAGCCTGTGAAAAGGGGGAATCAGTGAACGAAGGCTCCTATGATAGCAAATACAGCTCCCATTGATAGGACGTAGTGGAAGTGAGCTACTACATAATATGTGTCGTGTAGTACAATGTCTAGGGAGGAGTTGGCTAAAACAATTCCAGTTAGTCCTCCAACTGTGAAGAGAAAGATAAAGCCGAGTGCCCATAGTAGGGGGGTTTCTCATTTAATTGAGCCTCCATGCAGTGTAGCAAGTCAGCTAAAGACTTTTACTCCGGTTGGGATAGCAATAATTATTGTTGCAGACGTGAAGTATGCTCGGGTGTCTACGTCTATCCCTACTGTAAACATATGATGGGCTCATACGATGAAGCCTAGGAGACCAATAGCCATCATGGCCCATACTATTCCTATGTAACCGAATGGTTCTTTTTTACCTGCATAATAGGCTACAATGTGGGAAATTATTCCAAATCCTGGTAGAATTAGGATGTACACTTCTGGGTGGCCAAAGAATCAGAAGAGATGTTGGTAAAGGATTGGGTCTCCCCCTCCTGCGGGGTCAAAGAAAGTGGTATTAAGGTTTCGGTCTGTTAATAGCATAGTGATACCGGCAGCAAGAACTGGGAGGGAAAGAAGTAAGAGTACAGCAGTAATTAGAATGGCTCAAACAAATAAAGGTGTTTGATATTGTGAGATAGCTGGAGGTTTCATGTTAATGATAGTTGTGATGAAGTTGATGGCCCCCAGGATTGATGAGACCCCTGCTAGGTGGAGGGAAAAAATAGTAAGGTCCACAGAAGCTCCTGCGTGTGCGAGGTTTCCAGCAAGGGGTGGGTACACAGTTCATCCTGTTCCTGCCCCTGCCTCAACTCCTGATGAAGCAAGGAGAAGTAGGAAGGATGGGGGAAGGAGTCAGAAGCTCATATTATTTATTCGGGGGAATGCCATGTCTGGGGCTCCGATTATTAGGGGAACAAGTCAATTCCCAAAGCCTCCGATCATGATTGGTATCACTATAAAGAAAATTATTACGAAAGCGTGGGCGGTAACGATAACATTATAAATCTGGTCATCGCCTAGAAGGGCGCCGGGTTGGGCTAACTCTGCCCGAATTAGCAGGCTAAGGGCGGTTCCAACTATTCCGGCCCAGGCACCAAACACTAGGTAGAGGGTGCCAATGTCTTTGTGGTTGGTTGAGAAAAATCAGCGTGTGATTGTCACAGGTAGGGTGGCCGAGAGTTAGGCGGTGGATTGTAGCTCCATGAACAAAGGTTTAAATCCTTTTCCTATCACAGCTCTGTGGTGTACAACATGTTGGATTGCAAATCCAAAGATGCAGGTTAATCCCCGCCGGGGCTTTCCCCGCCTTTTTGGCGGAGGGCGGGGAAAGTAGGTGAATGCTCGTTGGTTTGAGCGCCTAGCTGTTAACTAGGAGTTTGTAGGATCGAGGCCTTCTCATCTAGTAAGGCTTTAGCTTAATTAAAGTGTCTGGGTTGCATTCAGAAGATGTGGGATAGAGTCCTGCAAGTCTTATTCAGAGATTAGGAGATTCTCACTCCCACTTAAAGCTTTGAAGGCTTTTGGTCTATTGTTATCCTAAATCTCTAGTTGAGTAGTGTTTGGGCTAGGGGGGTTAGTGGGAGGAGTAAGAGGGTCAGGGTTATTATAATAGTGAGGGGGATTGTGTTTTGTGTGTTTGGTAGACGCCAGGGGGTTAAGGAGTTGTTTGTGTTTGGTGAAATTGTAAGGGTCATAGCGTAGCATAGTCGTAGGTAGAAATAGAGGCTTAATAGGGCGCTGAGTGCTATAATGGTAGCGGTTAGGGGGAGATTTTGGGTGGCGAGTTCTTGTAAAATCAATCATTTTGGTATGAATCCTGTTAGGGGAGGGAGGCCTCCTAGGGATAGTAGGGCGAGGGCGGCGGTGGTTGCAATGATTGGGGTTTTGGGCCAGGCTATTGCTAATGTATTGATTTTTGTGGTGGATAATAGTTTGAATGTTAGGAAGGTTGCAGAGGTTATTACAATATACAGGAGTAGGGCTAAGATAGTTAGTTGAGGTTTGAATTGAACGATGATGATTATTCAGCCTAGGTGGGCGATGGATGAGTAGGCTAGGATTTTCCGTAGTTGGGTTTGATTGAGTCCTCCTCAGCCGCCGATGAGTGTTGATAGTAGGCCGAGGGCAGTTAGTAGTTGGGGGTGAGCTATCTGGGCTGTTTGAATGATTAGTGCGAAGGGTGCTAGTTTTTGTCAGGTAGCCATGATTAGTCCTGTGGAAAGATCTAGTCCTTGTATGACTGGGGGCATTCAAAAGTGTATTGGAGCCAGTCCAACTTTTAGTGCTAGTGCTATGGTAATTAATGTAATTGCAATGGGGTGATTTAGGTAAAAGATGTTTCATTCTCCTGTGGTTCAAGCGTTGATGGTGCTGGCAAATAGGATTGTGGCTGCGGCAGTGGCTTGGGCTAGAAAATATTTAGTAGTTGCTTCTACGGCTCGTGGGTGGTGGTGTTGGGCTATTAGTGGTAGAATTGCTAGTGTGTTGATTTCAAGGCCTATTCAGGCTAGGAGTCAGTGGGAGCTTATGAATGTTAGGGCTGTGCCTAGGCCTAAGCTTGATAGCAGGATTGTTAGAATATAGGGGCTCATTGGTAAGAGAAGGGGTTTAACCTACATTTTTGGGGTATGGGCCCAAAAGCTTAATTTAGCTGATCTTACTAGGAAGTGGTGTAATGGAAGCACTTGGGGTTTTGATCTCCATAATGAGGGTTCGAGTCCCTTCTTTCTAAGGAGCTGGGAGGATTTTAGCCTCCGTAAATCACTCTATCAAAGTGGTCCTTGGGCATTCAGGCACAGTTCCTTTATAATTGTGGGGGCAAGCCCATAAATGCGACTGGTAGGGCGGCGTGTCATAGAATTAGGGCGAGGGTTATGGGTAGAAAGTTTTTTCAAACTAGGTGCATGAGTTGATCATATCGGAAGCGGGGGTATGAGGCACGTACTCATAGAAATAGTATGGAGAGTAATGCGGCTTTTATTATGATGTTGATAGAGGCAAGTTCTGGGGTGGTGGGAGTGTAGGTTGCACCTAGAAATAGAATGGTGGATAATGTATTTATGAGGAGGATGTTGGCATATTCGGCTAGGAAGAACAGTGCGAAGGGGCCGCCTGCGTATTCTACATTAAACCCGGATACTAGCTCTGATTCTCCTTCTGTGAGGTCAAATGGGGCTCGATTTGTTTCGGCTAGGGTGGAGATATATCATATGGCGGCGAGGGGTCAGGCTGGAAAGAGCAGTCAGATTGTCTCTTGAGTTGTGTTAAATATTTGTAGGGTGAAACCTCCGGTGAAGATAATGATAGATAATAAAATTAGGCCCAGGCTAACTTCGTAGGAGATGGTTTGAGCAACTGCTCGTAGAGCGCCCATTAAGGCGTATTTTGAATTGGAGGCTCACCCTGAGCCTAGGATGGAGTAGACTGCTAGGCTTGAGAGGGCCAGGATGAATAGTATGCCGAGATTTAAGTCAATGATGGGGTGGGGCAGGGGTATAGGGGCTCATAATATTAGGGCTAGGGTGAGAGCTAACATGGGGGTGGCGAGGAATAGAAATGGGGAGGAGGTAGAGGGGCGTAGAGGTTCTTTAATGAATAGTTTAACACCATCTGCGATTGGCTGCAGGAGTCCATAGGGGCCTACTACGTTGGGGCCTTTACGTAGTTGTATGTATCCTAAAACTTTCCGTTCAAGTAGGGTTAGGAAGGCGACTGCTAGGAGGACGGGGATGATATAGGCTAAGGGGTTGATTAGGTGAGTAATTAGTAGGGTTATCATAAATTAAGAGGGGGATTTGAACCCCCGGTTGAAAGGGCTTAGGCCTTTTGCAATTACCGGGCTCTGCCATCTTAATAATCTTATCTTGACGGATGGGGTATGCCCTCCCTTTAGTTAATTAAGTTGTTGTCATTAAGTTGGGGTGGGGCGTATTGGTAATATGGGCCCCCTTTTTCCGGTCCTTTCGTACTGGGAAAAGTGGCATTACAGATAGAAACTGACCTGGATTGCTCCGGTCTGAACTCAGATCACGTAGGACTTTAATCGTTGAACAAACGAACCCTTAATAGCGGCTGCACCATTAGGATGTCCTGATCCAACATCGAGGTCGTAAACCCCCTTGTCGATATGGACTCTGAAAGGGGATTGCGCTGTTATCCCTAGGGTAACTTGGTCCGTTGGTCGGCGGGTGGCCGGATCTTTATGGTCAGAGGTTCTGTGACTTAGAGATGTCTTTCTTGGTTCTGGAGGTGGGTCCAGTCCTCATGGGAGCTTTGTTTTCTCCCGCGGTCGCCCCAACAAAAGATTAGGATCAGGTGTTATTTGGTTTAACTTGGTTTAAGTTCTTGACATAATTGATCTGGAGTCTTAAGCTCCAAAGGGTCTTCTCGTCTTGTATTGTTATGCCCGCTTCTGCACGGGCAGATCAATTTCATTGACTAAAAAAGGGAGACAGTTAAGCCCTCGTTCTACCATTCATACAGGTCTTCATTTAAAAGACAAGTGATTGCGCTACCTTCGCACGGTCAAAATACCGCGGCCGTTTAACTTGTCACTGGGCAGGCGAGACCTCCTATACGTTGATGTTTGCAGGAGGCGATGTTTTTGGTAAACAGGCGAGGCTTGTATTTGCCGAGTTCCTTCCTTTTTATTTGGTCTTTCCTCTAGAAGTTGGGCCTTCCGGTGTGGGGGTAACGATAGGGTCATGTGAGGTTTGCTTGTCGTTTGGTGAGGTCATATTGCCCTCTTTGGTTGGGTTCGGTAATTGCTAGTGGTGGGTCCGATCTAGCATACACGTAGGCCGAGGAGAGGGGGTTTCCCCTCTTATTACTCATTCTAGCAGTATCTCTTCCATGGTGGCATGGAGGGGCCTAATATTGTTAGGGGTTTTAGATTAAATATTTGGATAGTAGATTTTAGTCCGCAGGAGCTTTAACGCTTTCTATTCAGGTGGCTGCTTTTAGGCCCACTGGAGCGGGTATCTTGTTTAATATAATCTTTAACCTCCTGGTTGAGGTTGTGTCCTATTTCAAAGGGGCTGTACCCCCTTTGACTAACTCTCACATGTTTCTTTGGCTCATATTTAGTTGGTAGTTGTGAGTTAAGGAGTGTGAGGCTGAACTTCTATCCATTTCTTAGGCAACCAGCTATAACTAAGTTCGGTAGGTCTGTCACCTCTACCCGGGGATCTTCCCACTCTTTTGCCACAGAGACGGGTTGGCCCTAATTAATAGGCTGTCCCGGGGTAGCTCACTTAGTTTCGGGGGTCTGAACTAAAGTACGCTTTGCTCAGGGGGGCTGGCTAAATCATGATGCAAAAGGTACGAGGGCTAGTCTCTGCTTTGTTGTGCTTTTATGATTTATTTCATTTCTCTTTCAGCGTTCCCTTGCGGTACTTTTATTATTGCTATGAAGGGCCTTTTCTGTCTCACGTACTGGGGCGGTAAAATGTTTTAGTTTGGGGTGGTGTGGTTTTGTTAAGTGGGATAATGTTGGTTTGGTAATTTAGGTGGTTAAGCTAGCTGTATAGCTCAGGATGATCCAATTTGCATGGATGTCTTCTCGGTGTAAGGGAGATGCTTAGCTGTCTCAGCCACATCCTGATTATTCCAAGTGCACCTTCCGGTACACTTACCATGTTACGACTTGCCTCCCCGTGGTAGGGTTTGTGTTATTAGAAATGTTGGGTATATGTGGGGTAGGGGAGAGTGACGGGCGGTGTGTGCGCGCCTCAGAGCCTAATTCAAAAAGACTCTCTATTTGTTTTTTACTACTAAATCCACCTTCGGGCACTAGTTTCAGAGTGCCGTCCGTAGTATTCTGTTGGTGCAGATAATGTAGCCCATTTCTTCCCACTTCGTACGCTACACCTCGACCTGACGTTTTTGGATGAGCCCATTTTGCTTACTGTTGGGCCTTCACAGGGTAAGCTGACGACGGCGGTATATAGGCGGGGAAAACAAGAAGTGGTGAGGTTTAACGGGGGTTATCGGTTCTAGAACAGGCTCCTCTAGGTGGGTCTGAGGCACCGCCAAGTCCTTTGGGTTTTAAGCTGTGCTTGTAGTACCCTGGCGGATGTGGAAGTAAGGGTGCATCTGGGTTTAAGGCTAAGCATAGTGGGGTATCTAATCCCAGTTTGTTTCTTAGCTTTCGTGGGGTCAGGGGCTTTATATGTTTAAAGCTACTTTCGTGTGGGGGCTTCGTACCTTCGGGGTGCGTATGACGGCTTAGAGGGTCTTTGGCTTTATTTTACATGTCCCTTAACCACCCTTTACGCCGTGTTTGTCAACTAGGGTCTTTCGTATAACCGCGGTGGCTGGCACGAATTTTACCGACCCTTTTAGCCCTAACTAAGTCAAGTTTGCACTTATTGCTTAATGTTCATTACTGCTGAGTTCCCTTGGGGGTGTGGCGTAAGCAAGGCGTCTTGGGCTTTAGTTAAGTGCCTGATGCCGGCTCCTTGTCCCCGAACAGGGGATTGAGGGCATTCTCACGGGGGTGCGGATACTTGCATGTATAAATTGGGCTAGAGCTGACAGTAAAGTCAGGACCAAACCTTTGTGCTTGTGGAACATTTTTAGGGCCCATCTTAACATCTTCAGTGTTATGCTTTGGTTTAAGCTACACTAGC